TGTATTGAAAGATACATCTTTCTATGAAGAAGAAAATTTATTTTTATAAATAAAATCCGAATGAAAAAAAAAAGAAGTACACAGATATGACATATCATTATATGTATAATAGTGGGGGATTATGGGACAAAAAATAAATCCACTTGGTTTCAGACTTGGTACAACCCAAGGTCATCATTCTATTTGGTTTGCACAAGCCAAAAATTATTCCGAGGGTCTACAAGAAGATCAAAAAATACGAAATTGTATCAAGAATTATATACAAAAAAATATGAGAATATCCTCTGGTGGAGAGGGAATTGCACGCATAGAAATTCGAAAAAGAATTGATCTGATTCAAGTCATAATCTATATGGGATTCCAAAAGTTATTACTAGAAGGCAAGACGCGAAGAATCGAAGAATTACAGATGAATGTACAAAAAGAACTTAATTGTGTGAACCGAAAACTCAACATTGCTATCACAAGAATTACAAACCCTTATGGGCACCCTAATATTCTTGCAGAATTTATAGCCGGACAATTAAAGAATAGAGTTTCATTTCGCAAAGCAATAAAAAAGGCTATTGAATTAACCGAACAGGCAGATACAAAAGGAATTCAAGTACAAATTGCAGGTCGCATCGACGGAAAAGAAATTGCACGTGTCGAATGGATCAGAGAAGGTAGGGTTCCTCTACAAACCATTCGAGCTAAAATTGATTATTGTTCCTATGGAGTCCGAACGGTCTATGGAGTATTAGGCATCAAAATTTGGATTTTTGGGGAATAAGAATGGGGAATAAGAATACTTTCCTTGTCTTTACTCTTTACACTATATCCATTGATAAAAAAAAATAGAATAAAAAAAAACTTTTTCTCTTAAATCAAAAAAATAAGCAATTCTGTAAGGTTGAATAAAAATTTGATTGATGATTTCATATAATTGCTATGCTTAGTGTGTGACTCGTTGGTTTTTTTTTATAGGATAGAATTCCAAAAAAATGGACAGACCCCTACTGTGAACTAATAACTATAGAACTAATAACCAACTCATCGTTTCACATTATCTGGATACAAAAAAGCAGTCAAGATATGATATATTGATCATATCATTGTAGCAACTGAAATCTTTCTTGCATAAAAAAAAATCAATCTGATTATGATATAAAAAAAGTATGCAGATAAAAGGAAGGTTGAGAGAAAGAAAGAAAAAGAATATCAATGATATAGGATTCCAATATATGTAAGGTTTATGAGTCATCTCATAAAAGGCAGTGTAATAAAGCATCAATACTGATTCATCCATAACTATATGAATCTATTCATAGAAAAAAATCAAGAGCCTCGAGCCAATAAAGACTGAGAAGATTGACTCAAGAACAAATTTCATGAGGGGGGCTCCATTATAGAATTCAAACCTAACCATTAATTGCGAAGCGATGGGAACGATGGAACCTATGAATACGTAAGATTCTATTGAAAAATGAATCCTAATAATTCATTAGGGGGGATGGCGGAACGAACCAGGGACCAATTCATTTATTCCGAGAATTCATGAGCTAACCCTACAACTAAAATAGATATTGAAAGAGTAAATATTCGCCCGCGAAAGTTTTTATTAGATTACTCAATCTTCTTTTACATTACTCAATCTTGTTCGATCCAATATGATAATATGATCGATCAAAGGCAAAACAAAATAAAGATTCGTTATAAAAAAACGACATTATCTCATTATCTAGAAATAAAAATAATTATCTAGAAAAAAAATACATGTTTAAGTATATATCCAAACAAGATATAAAAATTTCTAATAGATTAGATGAAATCTCAAAGAATCCATGATTCAGTATATTGTCATAAAATTATAAAATTCGAATCGTTTCATTTGCGAGGAGCCGGATGAGAAGAAACTCTCATGTCCGGTTTTGTAGTAGAGGTGGAATTGAGAAAGAACCATCAACTATAACCCCAAAAGAACCCGATTTCGTAAACAACATAGAGGAAGAATGAAAGGAATATCTTATCGAGGTAATCGTATTTGTTTCGGTAAATATGCTCTTCAGGCACTTGAACCCGCTTGGATCACATCTAGACAAATAGAAGCAGGGCGACGAGCAATGACAAGAAATGTGCGCCGTGGTGGAAAAATATGGGTACGTATATTTCCAGACAAACCAGTTACAGTAAGACCTACGGAAACACGTATGGGTTCGGGTAAAGGATCTCCCGAATATTGGGTAGCTGTCGTTAAACCAGGTAGAATACTTTATGAAATGGGGGGAGTAGCAGAAAATATAGCCAGAAAGGCTATTTCAATAGCGGCGTCCAAAATGCCTATACGAACTCAATTTATGATTTCGGGATAGGAACGTAGAACCAAAGGAAAGAAGTCTTGGGGATAAAAAAACAATTGCAGGTTTCTTTTTGACAAACAATATTTTTTTTTTTTTACTTCGCCCTTTGCATTAACATTGAAAGAACAGATTAAAAAATGATATGATTCAACCTCAAAGCCATTTGAATGTAGCGGATAACAGCGGGGCCCGAGAATTAATGTGTATTAGAATCATAGGAGCTAGTAATCGCCGATATGCTCATATCGGTGACATTATTGTTGCTGTGATCAAGGAAGCATTACCAAACACACCTCTAGAAAGATCAGAAGTGATCAGAGCTGTAATTGTACGTACTTGTAAAGAACTTAAACGTGACAACGGTATGATAATACGATATGATGATAATGCTGCAGTTGTGATTGATCAAGAAGGAAATCCAAAAGGAACTCGAGTTTTTGGTGCGATTGCCCGAGAATTGAGACAGTTAAATTTCACTAAAATAGTTTCATTAGCACCTGAGGTATTATAAGATGAGATCATACGTAATATAGTTCTATTATACATAGTATTTGGATGAAATAGATTAATTAGTGGATTAGGTTGTATCTGACGCATATCCCTTTATTTAATAAATAAAATATAAAAATAAATAAAAAATAGCATGTTGATTATATAAAAAATGGGAGGCAACCCAAAATTTAGTTTATCATGGGTAGGGATACTATTGCTGACATAATAACCTCTATACGAAATGCTGACATGAATAGAAAAGGGACGATTCAAATAGCATCCACTAACATCACGGAAAACATTGTTAAAATACTTTTAAGAGAAGGTTTTATCAAAAACGTGAGGAAGCATCAGGAAAACAACAAATATTTTTTGGTTTTAACCCTACGACATAGAAGGAATAGGAAAGGACCCTATCGAACTATTTTAAATTTAAAACGTATCAGTAGGCCTGGCCTACGAATCTATTCGAACTATCAACGAATTCCTAGAATTTTAGGCGGGATGGGGATTGTAATTCTTTCGACTTCTCGAGGTATAATGACAGACCGAGAGGCTCGACTCGAAAGAATCGGCGGAGAAATTTTGTGTTATATATGGTAATCTTTCTGATATCAGAATTGAATCCGGAATTTCCTATTTGTCAAAAGAAAAAAGGGTGGGTTAGTTGATATCATTCCTACTACATTAGGTGATACTTCTAGGGCTTTTACCTAGAATGAAAGAACAAAAAAATGGATTCATGAAGGTTTCATTAATGAATCACTTCTCCTTCTAAATGGTATGTATGCTCGGGGTTTTTCGATAATGAAGATCTAATTCTAGGTTATGGTTCATGAAGGATCCGACGGAGTTTTATACGTATACGATGGGGGGAGAGGGGCAAAATTGAAGTAAGTCATTATGATTCAACCAGAGGGCGTATAATTTATAGATGCCACAACAAGGATTCGAATGATTAGGTTGTTTTTTCAACTTCAGCATTCCCTTCATGGGGATACAATTTGAGGTTCAACATTTCAAGAAACTTATTTTCTTCCAATAAATAGAGTCAGAATTAAGTTAAGGAACGACAACTATGAAAATAAGGGCCTCCATTCGTAAAATTTGTGAAAAATGTCGACTGATCCGTAGGAGGGGACGAATTATAGTAATTTGTTCTAATCCGAGACATAAACAAAGACAAGGATAATCTTTTGAAAAGGGGCTCTCTAACGTAAAGGACCCAATGAAAAAAATAGGATCTGTTTTGACATGAAATGGATATATCCATATATCTCGAATTTCTATTTATGAGATGATAAAGTATGGCAAAATCTAGACCAAGAACTGGTTCACGTACGAATGCCCGTAGTGGTTCACGTAAAAGTACACGTAGAATACCAAAGGGAGTTATTCATGTTCAAGCAAGTTTCAACAATACTATTGTGACTGTTACAGATGTACGGGGTCGGGTAATTTCTTGGTCCTCCGCCGGTACTTGTGGATTCAATGGTACAAGAAGGGGGACGCCATTTGCTGCTCAAACCGCAGCAGGAAATGCTATTCGGACAGTAGTAGATCAAGGTATGCAACGAGCAGAAGTCATGATAAAAGGTCCTGGTCTCGGAAGAGATGCAGCATTACGAGCTATTCGTAGAAGTGGTATACTATTAAATTTCGTACGTGATGTAACCCCTATGCCACATAATGGCTGTAGACCTCCTAAAAAAAGACGTGTGTAGAAATGAAAATAAAAGAGATTTCAAGAGAAATAAACGATTCAATGATCTGATCAAATAATATTATTATGGTTCGAGAGAAAGTAAGAGTATCTACTTGGACACTACAGTGGAAGTGTGTTGAATCAAGAGCAGACAGTAAGCGTCTTTATTATGGACGCTTTATTCTATCTCCACTTATGAAAGGGCAAGCCGATACAATAGGCATTGCGATGCGAAGAGCTTTGCTTGGGGAAATAGAAGGAACATGTATCACCCGTGCAAAATTTGAAAAAATACCACATGAATATTCTACCATAGTAGGTATTCAAGAATCAGTACATGAAATTTTAATGAATTTGAAAGAAATTGTATTGAGAAGTAATCTGTATGGAACTCGCAACGCGTCTATTTGTGTCAAGGGTCCTGGATGTGTAACTGCTCAAGACATCGTCTTACCAACTTCTGT